ATTTGCCGAGAAGTGCAAAATTGTATGGATACGATCCTCATTGTGCATCTTGATCAATTGGATCGTTTCTTTGTGGATTCCTATACTAAGCTTTTGTAGATGTGTCTCCGGGTATTCCTTTATCATTTCGTCCAACAGGAAGAGTTCCTCCAATTCTATGAATTTTTCTAGAATACTCTTTTCTTGAATATCATTCAAAAAGGTTTCGGATTGCCTAGTATTCCACCAATTAGTAATCCAAGATTCCAGACTTTTATTAAATGAGAGAGAGATCCACCAGGGCAAAAATACTATAGATGCAAGATATAGAAGGGGAGTGAATGCTTTCTTTTTTGCCATTTTTTTTCATCTGTGAATTGTTAATGAACCTACCTCATTCGTCGACTCTATGTGATCTAATATTTCTATCAAGCATGAGTTCTATTACAAGGTATCGAGCCTATGAATCTATTCCCTGTTTTTTATTTGTGATTCAGTGGGTAGTCCTTGAATCTAGAAAGAATACAGAAATAGAATAAGAGTCCACTTCGAATTCAAATGAAGAAATAATCAAAAATGTTGTTTTGTTTCCAGATATCTCAATTGGTCAAATTTGAAGCAATTGCCTCCTTTCAATGAATGCCCGAAAGAACCGTTTCAAGTAATGAATATTATTCGTATTTCGAGACGAAAGAACTCCCTTTCTATTAAAATATTCAATATTTCGAAAAAATGTCGCTGGCTACTCATAGTCCCGGAATAATTGAGATCAATTTCTGAAGAATACTGTGATCAAAAATGAGTGGCAAAACAAGAGAGAAATTGGATAGTTATTGTTATAAGAAATCCAATCGTTTGATCATTAAGGAACCCAAAAGAAAGGATAAAAAGAAACGTCGATTGACAAAAGAAAAGAGAGATAATTTACAAGATATGATCTATCTGTATCTAATGTATCAATTCAAAATATTGGACCTAAAAGAAAAAGAGAAATTTTTTTCTTTATTCCGAAATGTTTTGATATATGAGATGAATCCATTATTTCTATTTGTTACTTGTTTTGTTACTGAATTGAGTTGAGTGGATTTCCATAATACACATAAAAGACCATTTTTGCGGACAAAAACAGTTTTGTTTTATGGCTGTTCCATATACGTCGACTTTGGCTCGAATGAGCGTTCTGAAGAAACTTCAGTTAAGTTATGCTATAGAAAAAGAGGATTTTCCCTCCTGATGAGAAAGCATTTATTCTTCAGTTCATTTCAAAATACTTCAATTGGTACACGCAAGAAATAGGCCAATTCGGCAGCTTTTTGTTCAATTTCTCGTGGAGTCAAATTCTCATCAGTACGAGTCAAGGGAATAGCCCCCTGGCCTCCGATTTCCATATAAAGGACACGACGGGCATAAATACCCTCTTTAACTTCTATTCTGATGGACTGAATATCTTTCATAAGGAATCGAAGGAAGATGCGACGATTTTTTCCAGGAAATCCCCAACGAAAAATACACACTATTCCTTCTTTTCTATCGAATCGATCATAACCACTACCTACATTCCACGCAATTGTGCACCACAAATAGGAGCTAATAAAGAGACCTGCGATCCCATAGAAAGACATCACGATCCCTTGTGGAAAAAAAATGATTTGCTGAGACGGAAATAAAGATATCAAATTCCTACCAAGATAACTCGAAGTTCCAACCAATAAGAATCCTAATGAACCTAAAAAAAGGATAAAGGCCCAGCAAAAATTACTTGTTTTTCGAGACCCCGTTATAAGTTCTATCCATATCTGTTCTGATCGCCAACTCATACTAGATCCAGTTGCATTTTATTGGAATTGAGAGAATAACCCAAATGAATTTGACTTTACTCTTTGTGTTTCCGAAGTAACTCTCATCAACTAGCACTATTCTGATGTGAACCTTTAGGAGTAATTCATCGAATTGGTTAGATCTAAAATAATAACATCCCCTTCATATGATCCCCTATAGATATCTACACACATTTAGATACATTGACTTTCCATTTCAGACATCCGCCGATCTTGATCTATTTGAAAATAGCTATAATTCATTTACCCATATATCATGTTTCCGCATGCATAAAAGCTCTTTCATTTATGTTCGGAGGAAACCACCCCTTATACCCTATTCCACTAAATAGATATCTGTGTTATGATTCAAGTCTAAGTCTTGAAAAAAAAATGGATGGTCCCATTGGATCTAAAAAATCTTGTTTTTTTGAATAGGAAGAGATAAAGAAGCCATTGCCATTGCCGGAACTACTAGGCCTACTAAAGGCACCAAAACAGAGGGTAAGTCGAGATTTATCATAGAATGGGTACCTCGATTTTGTTATTCTTATATTTATATTGTTATAAAGATATCTTATAATAATTATAATTAGTAAGTATATAATTACTAATTAATTAGAATTCGTATATAATTATACTATAAGTGAGTATATATAATAATTGAGTATATAATAAGTGCAAGGAATGTAGAACTAAATAAA